AGAAATGATAGAATCACTTCTGATTGGACAAAAAAAAAAGAAATACGGGTCCACGATAGAGACGAAAGAAGATAGGCAAGAAATCAAAAGGGGCAACCCCTTTCTATATAAGAATGAGTATCTAAAAAATGAAGTGGTTCCGTATAGCATAAAAATAAATATTAAATAAATGAAATCAAAAAGGAGGGGGAAGGGCATCATAATGAGATTGAATCTCAAAACACAGGGGGATATGGCGAAATTGGTAGACGCTACGGACTTAATTGGATTGAGCCTTGGTATGGAAACCTACTAAGTGAGAACTTTCAAATTCAGAGAAACCCTGGAATTAAAAATGGGCAATCCTGAGCCAAATCCTGTTTTACGAAAACAAAGAAGGTTTCGTAAAGAAATAATTTAAATAAAAAAAAGGGATAGGTGCAGAGACTCAATGGAAGCTGTTCTAACAAATGGGGTTTGACTACCTTTGCGTTAGTAAAGGAATCCTTCTATCGAAACTACAGAAAGGATAAAAGATAAACCTATACCCATACCTAAAGGTAATAAAAAACTATCTCAAAAAAAAAGACGACCCAAACCCATATTTATATATTTTTTTCTGAAAAATATAAAGAATTGTTGTGAATTCGTATTGATTCCAAATTGAAGAAGGAATCAAATACAACATTCATTAAAATAATTTACCCCATAGTTTGATAAATCTTTTGAACAACTGGTTAATCGGACGAGAATAAAGATAGAGTCCCGTTCTACATGTCAATATAAATGCTGACAACAATGAAATTTATAGTAAGAGGAAAATCCGTCGACTTTTAAAATCGTGAGGGTTCAAGTCCCTCTATCCCCAACCCCCAAAACCCGTTGATGCCCTACCTATTTTTTTTTATCTTACTCTCTCCTTTTGTTAGTGGTTGAAAGTTACTTATCTTTCTCATTCATCCTCTTCTTTTACATTTTAAAAGCGTATCCGAACATCATTTTTTTCTCTTATCACAAATATAGGTGCAAATCAACATCTTTAAGTAAGGAATACCCATTTGAATGGTTCAAAATAATTACTCAGGCTGAAACTTACATAGAACGTCGTCACTTTGAAGATTCCATCAATTCCCGTTCGTTACTTTGACTTTGACTTTTAATTACTTTTTTTTCATTTTTTTTTTTTTCTTTTTAATTGACATAGACGCCAGTCTTCTATTAAAATGAAGATGATGTCTTGGTAATGGTCGGGATAGCTCAGTTGGTAGAGCAGAGGACTGAAAATCCTCGTGTCACCAGTTCAAATCTGGTTCTCGGCATATGAGTAATTCGTATGAGGATTTATTCTACAAATTCATTGATATGGATCAACATAATAAATACCTATCCCTCTAGGTGTCTGTAAATGGACCTTTCTCTATTTTGTAGTTTTTTTTTTCTATTTTTTAGAAAAGTAAAGAGTCTATTATAGTGAAATAAAAAAATTGGATTCTCTTCCTTCTAAGAGATGTGCACGATACAAAGTTCACAGCGCAGAATCCCTTCCTTTATTTTAGTTCATCCTATTGTCTCGTGTCTCGCCTAAAAAAAAGAACATATCTTTAAAAAATCGAGAATCTCAACGAATCCCTAATTATATTGTCTTTTTTTTTTTCTTAGCCTATCCATAAAAATAGGAATGATACTTCAATGACTCTGTTTGATCTCGAAGAAAAAGAGAGTGTACAAATATTCCTTGAATACCCGGAGTTGTATAAATGAAAAAGGGTCTCTTATCATTCAATGAGCGTCTTGTAGTTCATAAAAATTGGGGGCAATATAATCCTTACGTAAGGGCCACCCGATCCAACTTTCGGGCATTAAGATACGCTTCAGTCGTGGATGATTCTCATATGAGATTCCCAACATGTCATAAGATTCCCGTTCTTGAAAATCCGCACTTTTCCAAACCCAGAAAACAGACGGGATTCTAGGATGAGCCCTTGGAACAAATACTTTTATACATACCTCTTCCGGTTGATCTACACCATATTCTATTCTTGTAAGATGATATACACTGGCTAACATTCCTCCCGGTGCTACATCATAGGCACATTGTGAACGTAGATAATTGTAACCGCATACATATAAAATAACAGCAATGGAATGCCAATCCTCGGGCTTTATTTGTAAAGTCTCTATTCCTTGGTAATCGAAACCCAAAGATCTATGAACTAGCCCATGTTTGACTAACCAAACAGACAAAGGACCCTGCATCTTTTTTATCTCTCCCGCATTTTCATTTGGCTTTGATTTGTAATTTGTATAAGATATATATTTCACATTTACGATGAAATCTAATTTATGAAGATTAATTCGTTATTTGTTATTCTGAAAAAAACCTACCTTATCTAATATCTAATTTACTAATTCCTGGGAAGATATTGAACTTTTATAGTTATAGTTGAAAAATGTTTGAAGAGGGAGCTCTGAAGTAGACGGTGGTTGATAGAGTAATCCCCTATCATAATTTCCAGCATAA